TATTTCAAAATTTTTTCTTTTAGTGTCGTTTTTATTCTATTTTCCTTTCTTTCAGTTAAAAAAAACTCCAAAGTATACTTTTTTGTAGATCACGGTAAGAGAAAGAGAAATTTCGAATATTTTTTCTATTTATTCAATATTTTTATCTATCTATCCGAGTAATTAATATTAATTGAAATAAAATCTTTTAATTAATATAATTAATATTATATAAAATAATAAGAGAAGAGACTGTAAGTGAAAAGTCTCTTTCTCCCAGGCATTAAATGCCGGAAACATACCATAAGCACCGAGATGAAAAGAAAATATTTGATACGTGAAGCCACGATTTGATGTTTTTTTTTATATATCATATCCCATTTTATAGAAATGGAAATTGATCTTCTCTTGTGTTCAAAAAAAAAAAAAATGACTTGTATTTTGGAGCTTGGGATAAGTTGGAGAAAGGGAATAGAAAAATATTCCTATAGAATCTTGAGGAACAGGAGGATTTAATCGTAAATACCGAAAAATTCTTACGAAGTACAAATCAAAACGAAGTCTAAAAAAAAAAGATCCGCTGTTCTAATTTCATCTATATCGAATTTGAATATCAGAATAGTAGATATGGTTCTGATTCAATGGGTTAGGTCCACTTACTTTTTTTTAATGTTTCACAATTTTTTTATTGGAATAATCGAAGATAGCAATATAAAGAAGATATCATTATTCATAAAAAAAAAAGAGACTGATAAAAATGTTCTACTTTGATAAATAGACTAAGTCATAAATAGACTAAGTAGAAATTGTTTACTATAATTTGATTTGAATTCATTAGACTGATAACAATAGTTTATTACAATTCAGAATTCTATTTTCTACTGAAATTAGACTCTTAGTTTTTTTTAGAAAAAAGAACAACAACAATATCTCTATTCTGCCTTCAAATACGAAAACTACAAAAGACGAATACTACTGCTGAAGTTTTGTTTTATGAAAATGAAACAGGGTCGGGTTCAAAGCCCCTTATCGGATTTGAACCGATGACTTACGCCTTACCATGGCGTTACTCTACCACTGAGTTAAAAGGGCTCCGCTTGATTCAATTCCTTATTCAGGAATAAGCCAATATGAGTCTAGTACAGATATTTGTTACTGAATATACTTCTTAATATAGATAATATTAGAATATCTGTTAGAATATATGCACATATATATATCTATTATCTACATAGCGACGCATTAAAGGACAAAAAATTCGATTTACCTAGTGAAAATCCATATAGTTAATAAAAACTATTATTGATATTAGATTTGATTTTCAATCATATGATATCGATGTTATTATATCAATGGAATTAAAAAAAAACATTCAAGAGCGATTCGAATTCAAGTTATCCTCATCATAACGAAATTCATTGTATTGGGTATTGATACATGTACCCACCAATTCAAATATTTTATTGAATCGTTGCAAAATGGATTCCAATTTTCCTGCTCTTGAACCGATTCTTATTGAAAAAAAAAATAACTTGTTGATCCATATCCCTTTCCCCCGATTTCCATATTTATTCTTGGTTTTTCCGGCTTAGGATGAGATAGAGATATATTTATTTAAATGAATAAAAAAAATGAGGTTTTAACCCACGCTACGCCTTTTCTAGGAAATCAACCACTCTCCGAAAGATCCTACTCTTTTGGAATTTTCGATTGGCGATTGGAATGAACAATTTAGAAATCGTGATGATGAACTCCCAAAATAAATATATGGTATGGAATTTTGAAAAAAAAAAAGGGGGGGGGAGATCCTTCTGAGCGAATCATATCATTCCAATCTATTGACAATAAAAAAAAAACTGTTTATACTAAGAACATAGCATAACGGCGGTCGGGAAAGTAGGCCCCCATCGTCTAGTGGTCCAGGACATCTCTCTTTCAAGGAGGCAACGGGGATTCGACTTCCCCTGGGGGTAGGGTACTACGAAAGGAAGTTGATCATGGATCATCTAAAAAGAATCAAATTGATTCTTCCTGGGTCGATGCCCGAGTGGTTAATGGGGACGGACTGTAAATTCGTTGGCAATATGTCTACGCTGGTTCAAATCCAGCTCGGCCCAATAATTTGCCGATCCACCATAAAAAGATATAACCATTTGTTGTTCTCCGGAAATGGCCAATATGCTCAGATATGGGAGAAAATAAAATGTGATAAATCTTTAGGGATCTTTTTTTACGGACCATATATACATAACATATAAAATTCAAATCTTGTTAATGATCTAGATCCTTATCAGGATCTCTAAGTATAAAAAAGGATTAAATATAAATAAAAAAAAGATAAAAATAAGAATAGACTCTTTCTTTATTTAATCTCTTTTGTATTGATGTATTCATTTTTCAATTATTGATTTGGCAATCATGAATGAAGGGATTACAAGTAATCCATGTCGATCTCTAAAGTGCGTATTGGTATATCAATTCAATAAATATATCTAATTATTTTTATTAAATATTTTTATAATGGAATGGATATAATTGAATAATTATATAAATTAGAAATAATGGCTATATGATATGTCTCTGTCAGTTAATTACAGCAAACGATTCTCTAATCTAAAATAATAAAAACAAAAGCAAAAGAAAAGGTTTGAATGAAAGCATAAGAATTTCTATGCTGTACGCCCCTTTCTTGGGATTGTAGTTCAATTGGTCAGAGCACCGCCCTGTCAAGGCGGAAGTTGCGGGTTCGAGCCCCGTCAGTCCCGAATGAATAAAAATCCAAAAAAAGACACCAATTTGTATGTGAAAGGGAATCTAAATAAAAAAAATATCATTCCTAACCTAAGAGGAATCCCCTCTTTTTTGCTTCGTGGGAACCCTGAATTTAATTTGAAATTAAAAAGTTAAAAAAAAGAACAGAATTTTTGATTGCATCAGAAACGACATTTTTTGAATTTGGTATGGATAAAAGATCTTCCTATGTTATACTATTCCATTCTCGACGATGAATCGATTTGATAGCTTAGTTTAGATATTGTTATTCATGATATTATATTGGTCCCATTTGATATCAGCGAGATGTGATTTAGACCATTGAATTTGCTGACGAAAGATTTCCCATCTCTATGGGATTAGATCCCGAGTTATTTATTGGAAATAAAAGAAAAAAAGCATAGAAATTATGGAAGTAAATATTCTGGCATTTATTGCTACTGCACTGTTCGTTCTAGTTCCCACTGCCTTTTTACTTATAATTTATGTAAAGACGGTAAGTCAAAGTGAATAATTTGACTTAAAACATGATTCCATTTCTTAATTCATGTCAATACAGTGAATGAAAAAAAAAGATTCTATTTTTTTATTAAGATTTCAAAAATGAAATAATCGGACTAGAACCAACAGAATTCTATACAATCTGGATAGATAATACGGTAGAAAGAAATAAAATTCGTTTCTTTCTACCATATTATCTATCTTATCTATTCTATAATTGAAGCGCAAAAAGTTTTACTCTATAATCTATAATATGGATCAATCTACAATATGTATCTAAATATTCAGATCGACCTTCTTATATATAGACTTATATATATTGAATCTCAATTCCATTATTATATCTAATGTACATAGCATAGTAGCTCTAATTTTTTCTTTATTTGATCCATTTCTTGTATTGGGTCCACTAAAATCTCTAATAATAAAAAAGCAATTCTTATCTTTGCTATTCAAATTTATGGGTTTATGATTCTTAATATCAATCTCAGTATCATATAAAAAAATTGAGTAATACTTTTAGCATTTCCAAGAAGTAATTGATTAAATAGTTGTAAAAGTTAAGTTGAAATAGTTAACAAATGATGGTAGTTTCTACGAGAAGTTCCGCATTTTGAAAAGATTGGTAGTCAACCCCAATCTTTTTTACATTTTAACCATGATTGAAAAAAAATGAGTTCAATAAAGAACTTAGAAATCCAACTTTGAAAAAAAGGGGAAATAAATAAATAAAGGGAAAAGGGGGTTGTTAAAGGGGTTCTGCGGTTACACTAATTTTCGATATATAACCTTGGTAAGAGCCAGTTCATCTAAATATAAATCTTAGGAAGAATTTGTTTGGAATAGGAAAAAATTTCCTATTTTTTTTTTTTCATCCCCTTAACAAGAATAAGTTAATAATTTAATTATTTGCGTGATTGACAGAGTATTTTCTATTTATTATGCATAGAATCCATTACACCACTCAAATAAACTAGACTTCCGAAATGCAGATATATTTGAATTAAAGGAATTGGTATGGTATTAATTAAAAGGAAATAAGAAATCTTCAATATAAAGTAAAGATTTCATAACCCAGCTAGAAAACAATTGATACATTTGGATCCCCACCCCAATTAGTCGTACCTTTAAAGTCCACTTCTTCCCCATACTACGAGAGAAAGGGAAAATGTGAAAACTACCATTAAAGCAGCCCAAGCAAGATTTACTATATCCATGTGACTTTTTTCTCCTATCTCTTTAAAAAATATCACTATGAAGGAATTATTTTACTATTGTTCATGTTCACTAATTCTTGTTGTTTTTTTGGTATTAATCTAATTACTGAGAATACTATAATATAATAACTATATATATTTATTTAAATCGCTGGTACAGAGTCAAAGGGGAATTCGATTTTGCACTAAAACTATTATATTAACACGAAACATTTCAATAAATTCTATTAGAGCATCAAACAAGTTTTGATCAGATTTCTAGTAGAGTCGGAAAACATTACAGATAAATCTTTTTTCCTCTCATTTTTATAATTAAATGGTCAAAATTCAATTCTCTTGTCGATCAGGCGACACCCGGATTTGAACTGGGGAAAAAGGATTTGCAGTCCCCCGCCTTACCGCTCGGCCATGCCGCCAAAACGATATATATATGAGAATACCCTTCTTTTATTGAAAAGGAAATATGCACTTTGATCGACAAACGCAATAATGGAAGGGCAAAACGGAACCGTTAACTATACAATTCCTGAACAATTCTTGAAATCGAAACGAGAAGATGGTTTTGTCGTTATGAGATAAGAAAAAATGAAATTTGATACATAATTTATCAATATTGCTTTTTTTATTCAAAAAACCTTCTACATATTAATTATAACAGTAACTGTCAGTATATGTAAACCCTCGAATATAATTCGAAATTGTTACAGAGATAATATCTATCGGATATCTTATCTATATTCCGCATATGATACGTATATACGAGAATTTGAAATAAGATTCTCGTGCTTCCATAATTTAAAGAAGTTTTCCTTGAAAAAAAAAAATTCAATAGAGATTTCAAAATTGACTACGACATGCGCTGTACCGAATAAATAGGACTGCTCTGAAGAGACATGTATCTAATCTAGATACTAGATATATGGCTTGCTATAGCAACGGAAGTTAGCTTTTAAAAAATATACTAACTTTATTACATATTCCAATTGTATTCTCAAACAAGAAGGGGTGGTGTGTAAACTCTCCCACCTTTGTAAATTGGAATTCTCCCTTTTAATATAAATATATTAAATAATACAAATATATTAAAAAGATTTATATATTAAATAAATTTGTATTAAATAAATTTGGAAAAATAAATTGAAAATGAAAAGGGAAGGAAGGGATTAAGTATTCTAAAATCAATTCTATGATTTATATTATATTGTTCTATATTATATTGTTTAGGATTATTAGATTAGGTTTTTATCGAGCCAAACAAATCCCGAGTCGATTTTTTTCCCGGTATCCAAATCGAATTGAAATATGTAATATCATAACATAATAATGTTATAATATAAATGGAATCCATTTTTTGGATATTCTAAAAAAACCAAGAAGTCGAGTTGGGTCGTTTCAATTCCTTTCCATTTGGATTCTATCCGTTTGTTTTGTTGCAAATTCCAATTTGAGTAGTAAATTCGATTCCCACCCTTCTTGTTTCTTCCTAACAGGAAACGGGGGTTGATAAAAAAATTTCATGTGATTCGGTAAAAGCAACAACAATTCCATTATTGCTAATTTTTTTCATGTTATTCGATGAATAATGAGACAGCAAATGATGGGACATTTTCTAAAAAATACAAGGGGAAAATAAAAAATGATTGGGGGTGAAAATGCGGGAATGTCTACAATACCGGGGTTGAATCAGATACAATTTGAAGGATTTTGTAGGTTCATTCATCAGGGCTTAAGAGAAGAATTTTATAAGTTTCCAAAAATGGAAGATCTGGATCAAGAAATCGAATTTCAATTATTTGCGGAAACATACCAATTGGTAGAACCCTTGATAAAAGAAAAAGATGCTGTATATGAATCACTTACATATTCCTCTGAATTATATGTATCTGGAGGATTAATTTGGAAAAACAATAAGGATATCCAAGAACAAACAATTTTTATTGGAAATATTCCTCTAATGAACTCCTTAGGAACTTCTATAGTAAATGGAATTTATAGAATTGTAATCAATCAAATATTGCAAAGCCCTGGTATCTATTATCGGTCAGAATTGGACCATAACGGGATTTTGGTCTATACTGGCACTATAATATCGGATTGGGGAGGGAGATTAGAACTAGAGATTGATAGAAAAGCAAAGATATGGGCTCGTGTCAGTAGGAAACAGAAGATCTCTATTCTAGTTCTACTATCAGCTATGGGTTTGAATTTAAGCGAAATTCTGGAGAATGTTTGCTATCCCGAACTCTTCTTGTCTTTCTTGAATGATAAGGAAAAAAAAAAAATTGGGTCAAAAGAGAACGCCATTTTGGAGTTTTATCAACAATTTGCTTGTGTAGGCGGCGATCCTGTATTTTCTGAATCTTTGTGCAAGGAATTACAAAAAAAATTTTTTCACCAAAGATGTGAATTAGGAAGGATTGGTCGACGAAATCTGAATCGAAGATTGAATCTTGATATACCTCAGACCAATACATTTTTGTTACCACGAGATATATTGGCAGCTGCCGATCATTTGATTGGAATGAAATTTGGAATGGGTACACTTGATGATATGAATCATTTGAAAAATAAACGTATTCGTTCCGTAGCAGATCTCTTACAAGATCAATTCGGATTGGCTCTGGTTCGTTTAGAAAATATGGTTAGAGGAACTATATGTGGAGCAATTAGACTTAAATTGATACCGACTCCTCAGAATTTGGTGACTTCAACTCCACCAACAACTACTTTTGAATCTTTTTTTGGATTACATCCATTATCTCAAGTTCTGGATCGAACCAATCCATTGACCCAAATAGTTCATGGGAGAAAATTGAGTTATTTGGGCCCCGGAGGGGTGACGGGGCGAACTGCTAGTTTTCGGATACGAGATATTCATCCTAGTCATTATGGACGGATTTGTCCAATTGATACATCTGAAGGAATCAATGTTGGACTTATTGGATCTCTAGCTATTCATGGGAGAATTGGTCGTTGGGGGTCCATAGAAAGTCCATTTTATGAAATTGATAAGAGATCAAAAAGAATACGGATGCTTTTTTTATCACCGAGTAGAGATGAATACTATATGGTAGCTACAGGAAATTCTTTAACACTGAATCGAAGTATTCGAGAGGAACAGATTGTACCAGCGCGATATCGTCAAGAATTTCTGACTATTGCATGGGAACAGGTTCATCTCCGAAGTATTTTCCCCTTTCAATATTTTTCTATTGGAGCTTCGCTCATTCCTTTTATCGAGCATAATGATGCGAATCGAGCTTTAATGAGTTCAAATATGCAACGTCAAGCAGTTCCGCTTTTTCGGTCCGAAAAGTGCATTGTGGGAACTGGATTGGAACGCCAAGTAGCCTTAGATTCGGGGGCTTCCGCTATAGCGGAACACGAGGGAAAGATCTTTTATACCGATACTGAAAAGATCTTTCTATTGGGCAATGGGGAGACTTTAAACATCCCATTGGTTATGTATCAAGGTTCTAATAAGAATACTTGCATGCATCAAAAACCTCAAGTTCAACGCGGTAAATACATAAAAAGGGGTCAAATCTTAGCGGACGGCGCTGCTACAATTTGCGGCGAACTTGCTTTGGGAAAAAACATATTAGTAGTTTATATGCCATGGGAGGGTTACAATTCTGAGGATGCTGTACTCATCAGCGAACGTCTGGTCTATGAAGATATTTATACTTCTTTTCACATACGGAAATATGAGATTCAAACCCATGTGACAAGCCACGGTCCTGAAAAAATCACTAAGGAAATCCCACACCTAGAAGCCCATTTACTCCGAAATTTAGACAAAAATGGAATTGTTATCCCTGGATCTTGGGTAGAGACGGGCGATATTTTAGTGGGGAAATTAACGCCTCAAATGGTACAAGAATCCTCGTATGCCCCGGAAGATAGATTATTACGAGCTATACTTGGAATTCAGGTATCCTCCTCAAAGGAAACTTGTCTAAAACTACCTATAGGCGGTAGAGGTCGAGTTATTGATGTAAGATGGATTCAAAAAAAAAGAGGTTCCAATTATAATCCAGAAACTATTAGAATATATATATTGCAGAAACGTGAAATCAAAGTAGGTGATAAAGTGGCCGGGAGACATGGAAATAAGGGTATCGTTTCCAAAATTTTGCCTAGACAGGATATGCCTTATTTGCAAAATGGAAGACCCGTTGATATGGTCTTCAACCCATTAGGAGTTCCGTCAAGAATGAATGTAGGACAGATATTTGAATGCTCACTCGGATTAGCGGGGGATATGCTAGATAGACATTATCGAATAGCACCCTTTGATGAGAGATATGAGCAAGAGGCTTCGAGAAAACTAGTATTTTCTGAATTATATGAAGCCAGTAAACAAACGTCGAATCCGTGGATATTTGAACCCGAGTATCCGGGCAAAAGCAGAATATTTGATGGAAGAACAGGGAATCCTTTTGAACAGCCTGTTATAATAGGAAAGCCTTATATCTTGAAATTAATTCATCAAGTTGATGATAAAATACACGGACGGTCTTGTGGACATTATGCACTTGTTACGCAACAACCCCTTAGAGGAAGGGCTAAACAAGGAGGACAGCGCGTAGGTGAGATGGAGGTTTGGGCTCTCGAGGGATTTGGTGTTGCTCATATTTTGCAAGAGATGCTTACTTATAAATCTGATCATATTAAAGCTCGTCAAATAGTACTCGCGACTACGATCATTGGACGAACAATACCAAAGCCCGCGGACGCTCCAGAATCCTTTCGATTACTTGTTCGAGAACTACGATCTTTAGCTATGGAATTGAATCATTTCCTTGTATCTGAGAAGAACTTCAGGATTCATAGGAAGGAAGCTTAATTGGATGGAATCATCATTTTGACTCTATGATTGATCAATATAAACATCAACAACTCCGAATTGGATCGGTCTCTCCTCAACAAATAATTGCTTGGGCAAAAAAGATCTTACCTAATGGAGAGATAGTTGGGGAGGTAACAAAGCCCTATACTTTTCATTACAAAACTAATAAGCCTGAAAAAGATGGATTATTTTGCGAAAGAATTTTTGGACCTGTAAAAAGTGGAATTTGTGCTTGTGGAAATTATCGAGTGATCGGAGAGAAAAAAAAAGACAACCAAAAATTTTGCGAACAATGTGGGGTAGAATTTGTTGATTCTCGGATACGTAGATATCAAATGGGCTATATAAAACTCGCATGCCCAGTAACCCATGTGTGGTATTTGAAACGTCTTCCTAGTTATATCGCGAATCTTTTGGATAAACCTCTTAAAGAATTAGAAGGTCTAGTTTACTGCGATGTGTGATTTGATCAAAATTTTTTTTGTACAGATTTTCAACAATAAACTGTCATTCCAATCAATTGATTTGGGATGTCCCCGATCTGACGTGTCTCTGTAAATGAGTAACATGAAACTCAGAATTTTGGGTATAGGGAATATTTCCCATTTAATTGAAAAGGGGAATAGATCTATGGTTTAGGAACAAAGAGATATAAGCTTTACTTCGTAAAAAGGGCTTTTTGTGGGAATTTACTATAATTCCATTATTCCATCTCTTTTCTAAAGAACGGAATTTGTGTTCAAATCAGCAAAAGTATCATGGTTTTCGAAGTTTATCTATCGCATATAGACTTATATAATAAGCACATCGTGGCATAACCATCGAGGTTAAGTCTGGGCCTAAAAGATCGCATGAAATTATACATAAGATAGACAAGGAAATCTCTTATGAATTTAGGGATACTCTTTTATTAATTTCAATTAAAAATGAAGGGGATTCTCCATTCGAGAGGAGTAGACTACTCAAAAATTTTATACCTCTTTTCTGCGATAATTCAGAAAAGGAGTTCATCAACAATGAAAAGTTGTTGGTTTTTTTTTAGTGAGAACTTGAGTAAAGAGTAAAAATCTTTAGATTATTTGATTCTCCATTTTATAGAATTTGAACGCAGAAATTCCTTATTCCTTATTCTTTATTTTGGACTTAATTAATTTTGGACTTAATTATTTAAGCCGGATGAAAGGAAACTTTCACGTCCGATTTTGAAAGGGGGAGATCCCATTGATCCATTGGTTGGATCCTATCCAAATTTTTCGTTTGCTAGACCCGTCGTTAAAAAGCCTACTTTCTTACGATTACGCGGTTTATTCGAATATGAAATCCAATCCTGGAAATATAGCATACCACTCTTTTTTACTATACAGGGTTTCGATACATTTCGAAATAGAGAAATTTCGAGTGGAGCGGGTGCTATTCGAGAACAACTAGGCGATCTGGATTTGACAATTCTTCTAAATTCTTCATTAGTAGAGTGGAAAGAATTAGGAGAAGGGGGATCCACGGGCAATGAAAATGAATGGGAGGCTCGAAAAGTTGGAAGAAGAAAAAATTTTTTGGTTCGACGTATCGAATTAGCTAAACATTTTATCCGAACAAATATAAATCCGGAATGGATGGTTTTATGTCTCTTACCAGTTCTTCCCCCCGAATTGAGACCCATTATTCAAATAGATGGGGGAAAACTAATGAGCTCAGATATTAATGAACTCTATCGAAGAGTTATCTATCGGAACAATACTCTTATCGATCTATTAACAACAAGTAGATCTACGCCAAGCGAATTAGTAATGTGCCAGGAAAAATTGGTACAAGAAGCCGTGGATACGCTTTTGGATAATGGAATCCGCGGGCAACCGATGAGGGATGGTCATAATAAGGTTTACAAATCATTTTCAGATATAATTGAAGGTAAAGAGGGAAGATTTCGCGAAACCCTGCTTGGCAAAAGAGTTGATTATTCGGGGCGTTCTGTTATTGTAGTAGGACCATCACTTTCATTACATCGATGTGGATTACCTCGCGAAATAGCAATAGAACTCTTTCAGACATTTGTAATTCGTGGTCTAATTCGAAAGCATTTTGCTTCGAACATGGGAATTGCTAAGAGTAAAATTCGGGAAAAAGAACCGATTGTATGGGAAATCCTTCAAGAAGTTATGCAGGGGCATCCCGTCTTGCTAAATAGAGCGCCTACTCTGCATAGATTAGGCATACAGGCATTCCAACCTATTTTAGTGGAAGGGCGCGCTATTTGTTTACACCCATTAGTTTGTAAGGGATTCAATGCAGACTTTGATGGAGACCAAATGGCTGTTCATGTGCCTTTATCTTTGGAAGCCCAAACGGAAGCTCGTTTACTTATGTTTTCTCATATGAACCTATTGTCTCCGTCGATGGGAGATCCTATTTCCGTACCGACTCAAGATATGCTTATTGGGCTTTATATATTAACGAGCGGGAATCGTCGAGGTATTAGTGCAAACAGGTATAGTCCGTCTAATCGCATAAATTCGAAAAATGAAAGAATTTACAATAATAACAATAGATATACGAAAAAAAACAAAGAACCCTTTTTTTGTAATTCCTATGATGCAATTGGAGCTTATCGACAAAAAAAAATAAATTTCGATAGTCCTTTGTGGTTCCGCTGGCGGCTAGATCAGCGCGTTATTTCCTCAAGAGAAGCTCCTATCGAAGTTCATTATGAACCGCTGGGTATCTATCATGAGATTTATGGTCATTATATAGTAGTAAGAAGTATAAAAAAACAAATTCGTTGTATATACATTCGAACTACTGTTGGTCATATTTCTTTTTATCGAGAAATCGAAGAAGCTATACAAGGTTTTTCTCGGGCCCTTTTATATAGTATCTAGTTAAGGCAATTTCTGATCCGGGTTTGAATTCAAGGATCAATTAGGATCGGGTAGCATCTTAGTTTTTTAAATAAACTTCTACACGAATCAACATAAGCAAAGAAGGGAAGTTTTCAAAACATTGACTAAAACCCATTGTTGAACTTAATCCCACTCAGCAGAATATGGAGGTACTTATGGGAGAACGGGCTGATCTGGTCTTTCACAATAAAGTAATCGGTGGAACTGCCATTAAGCGACTTATTAGTAGATTAATAGATCACTTCGGAATGGCATATACATCACATATACTGGATCAAGTAAAAACTTTGGGGTTCCGGCAAGCTACTGTTACATCCATTTCCTTAGGGGTCGACGATCTTTTAACCATACCATCTAAGGGGTGGCTTGTTCAAGATGCTGAACAACAAAGTTTTATTTTGGAAAAACACCATCATTATGGAAATGTACATGCAGTAGAAAAATTACGCCAATCCATTGAGATATGGTATGCTACAAGTGAATATTTACGACAAGAAATGAGTCCCAATTTTAGGATGACCGACCCCCTAAATCCAGTTCATATAATGTCTTTCTCAGGCGCTAGAGGAAATGCATCTCAAGTACACCAATTGGTGGGTATGAGAGGATTAATGTCAGATCCACAAGGACAAATGATTGATTTACCCATTCAAAGCAATTTACGCGAGGGACTCTCTTTAACAGAATATATAATCTCTTGTTACGGAGCCCGTAAAGGGGTTGTGGATACTGCTGTACGAACATCAGATGCTGGATATCTTACTCGCAGACTTGTTGAAGTAGTTCAGCACATTGTTGTACGACGGGTGGATTGTGGTACCATTCGAGGAATTTCTATAAATACCCAGAATGAAATAATGCCAGAAAGAATTTTGATACAAACATTAATTGGTCGTGTATTAGCAGACAATATATATATAGGTTCGCGATGTATTGCCATTAGAAATCAAGATATTGGGATTGGACTAATCAATCGTTTAATAAATTTTCAAACACAATCAATATCTATTCGAACCCCTTTTACTTGTAGGAATACATCTTGGATCTGTCGATTGTGTTATGGGCGGAGTCCTACTCATGGAAACTTGGTGGAATTAGGCGAAGCTGTAGGTATTATTGCGGGCCAATCGATTGGAGAACCTGGTACTCAACTAACATTAAGAACTTTTCATACAGGTGGAGTATTCACAGGAGGTACTGCAGAACACGTGCGAGCTCCATCTAATGGAAAAATAAGATTCAATCAAGATTTGGTTTATCCCACCCGTACACGTCACGGTCATCCTGCTTTTTTATCTTATATAGACTTATATGTAACTATTGAAAGTGATGACATTCTACATAATGTTAGAATTCCACCGAAAAGCTTTATATTAGTTCAAAATAATCAATACGTAGAATCAGAGCAAGTGATTGCCGAGATTCGCGCGGGAACATACACTTTAAATTTGAAGGAAAAAGTTCGAAAACATATTTATTCTAACTCACAGGGAGAAATGCATTGGAGTACTGATGTATATCATGCATCTGAATTTAATGGGGGTAACGTACATATCTTACCAAAGACAAGTCATTTATGGATATTATCGGGAAAGTCGTGTAAGTGGAGTGAATTATCTTTTTCACTCTTCAAGGATCAAGACCAAATGCACACCCATTCTCGTTCCCTTGGAGAAAAAGCTATTTCTAACTCTTTTTTAAATAATGATTTTGTCGAAAATAACCTAAATCTAGTAAGACATAAATTGTTTAGTTCTAAACCTTACGCTAAATCAGGATTCAATTCAATTAGATATAATTCTCATTTTAGACATCCTATTATTTGCCCGATAACTTCGGATTTATTGGCAAAGAGGCGACGAAATAGATTCATCATGCCATTTCCATTCGAATCGATGGAAGACCCTGACAAACAATTAACGTCTTCTTCCGATATCTCGATTGAAATACCCGTGAATGGTATTTTTCGTAGAAATAGTATTCTTGCTCATTTCGACGATCCTCAATATAGAACACAAGATTCGGGAATTCCTAAATATAAGACTGTTGGAACCCCCCCTCTTTTTAAAAAAGAGGATTTAATTGAATATGAAGGAGTCAAAGAATGTAAACCAAAATACCAAATCAAAGTAGATCGATTTTTTTTCATTCCCGAAGAAGTGCATTTTTTATCCGAACCTTCTTCCATAATGGTAAGGAACAACAGTATTATTGAAACCAATACACCAATCACTTTAAATATAAGAAGTCGAGTAGGCGGATTGGTGCGAATGGAGAAGAAAAAAAAAAAGATTGAATTACAAATATTTTCTGGGGATATCCATTTTCCTGGCGAAATGGATAAGGGATACCGACACAGTGGTATTTTGATACAACACGAAAGGTTAAAAAAAGATTCAAAGGAATCAAAAAGAATTCAAAATTGGATCTGTGTCCAATGGATCACAACTATCAAGAAAAAGTATTTTGTTTTGGTTCGACCTGTAATTCTATATGAAATTACAAATGGTATCAATTTAGTAAAACTTTTTCCACAAGATCTGTTCCGGGAAAGGGATAATTTGGAGCTTAAAGCTCTCAATTATATTCTTTATGGAAATGGGAAATTAATTCGTAAAATTTCTGACACAAGCATTCAATTAGTTCGAACTTGTTTAGTATTGAATTGGGATCGAGATAAAAAAAGTTCTTCCATAGAAGAATCCCGTGCTTCTTTTGTTGAAGTAAATCTAAATGGTCTGATTGGAGATTTTCTAAGAATTGATCCAACGAAATCGCGGATTTCCTATATAAGAAAAAGAAATGATCCATCCGGTTCAGAATGGATCTCGGATAATGAGTCAGATCGAATCAATATTAATCCATTTTTTCCTATTTCTTTCAAGGAAAAAATTCAACAATCACATATCCAAAATCATGAAACGATTCATGTGTTGTTGAACAGAAATATAGAATGCCAATCCTTGATAATTTTGTCATCATATGATTGTTTTGAAATAGGACCATTTAGCAATGTAAAATACTACAACGAGCTGAAAATAAAAAAGGATCCTCAAATTCCAATTAAGAATTCATTAGGTCCCGTAGGAATAGCACTTCAAGTTAAAAATTTTTATTCAGTTTACCTTTTAATAACTCATAATCAGATATCGATGAATAAAAATTTGAAACCTGACAAGTTAAAAAAAACTTGTCAAGCATTTCAATTTTTTTTAATGGACGAAACCAAGCTAATTTATAAGCCCGATCCGCGCAGCAACATAAAATTAAATACATTCCGTTTGAATTGGGATTTTCTCCATCATGATTATCATTATAAATATTGTGAAAAAACGATTACAATAATTAGCCTGGGACAATTTATTTGTGAAAATGTATGTCTATCTCAAACGAAAAATGGACTAGAACTAAAATTAAAATCGGGACAAGTTTTAATTGTTAAAATGGATTCCATATTAATAAGATCGGCTAATACCTATTTGGCGACTCCAGGAGCAACAGTTCATGGACATTTTGGAGAAATCTTTTTTGAAGGAGATATATTAGTAACATTTATATATGAAAAATCGAGATCAGGTGATATAACCCAGGGTCTTCCAAAAGTGGAACAGGTATTAGAAGTTCGTTCAATTGATTCAATATCGATTAACCTAGGGAAGAGGGTTGACGATTGGAACGAACATATAACCAAAATTCTCGGCATTCCTTGGGGATTCTTTATTTGTACTGAGCTAACTATTGTCCAAAGTCGAATTTCTTTGGTTAATAAAATCCAAAGGGTTTATCGATCCCAAGGAGTGCACATACATAATAGACATATTGAGATTATCGTACGCCAAATAACATCAAAAGTATTGGTTTCAGAAGATGGAATGTCTAATGTTTTTTCACCCAGCGAACTAATTGGATTGTTGCGAGCTGAACGAGCGGGGCGTGCCCTAGAAGAAGTAATTTGTTACCGAGCTCTATTATTGGGAATAACAAAAACATCTTTGAATACCCAAAGTTTCATATCCGAAGCGAGTTTTCAAGAAACTACTAGAGTTTTAGCAAAAGCTGCTCTCCGAGGTCGTATCGATTGGTTGAAAGGTCTGAAAGAGAACGTTGTTTTGGGGGGAATGATACCCGTTGGTACCGGATTCAAAAGGGTAATACAGCCTTCAAAGCAAAGACAACTTATTAAGATTGCTCCGAAAAAAAAGAATTTACTCGAGGAAAAAATAAAAGATATTCTGTTCCACCATAGAGAATTCTTTTTTTAATTTAAAGAATTTATGTGATACGTTGCAGCAATCATTTCCGAAGATTTTATAATTGCTAAAAGCCGATTTTTTCGAATTTAGAATTCTTGAATTTCAATTTATAAAGAAAGGCGTTTGATTAGATTTTTGAAAGAGAATAAAGAAAAAAGTAAAAAAAAATTGAATGGCCTGACCATGTATCAAGAGCCAATCTTCGATAAAAGAGAAGGTTCCATCGGAACAAAACTTTTCTTATTTCAGGATACCCTGTCTCTTTTTTTGTGGGGACTAATGACAAAAAGATATTGGAACATAACGTTGGAAGAGATGATGGAAGCGGGAGTTCATTTTGGCCATGGTACTAGAAAATGGAATCCCAGAATGGCACCTTATATATCCACAAAACGTAAGGGTATTCATATTCTAAATCTTACAAGAACTGCTCGCTTTTTATCAGAAGCTTGTGATTTGGTTTTTGATGCAGCAAGTAAGGGGAAACAATTTTTAATTGTTGGCACAAAAACTAAAGCTGCGGATTTAATAGCACGGGCTGCAACAAGAGCTCGGTGTCATTATGTTAATAAAAAATGGCTCGGCGGTATGTTAACCAATTGGTATACTACAGAAACGAGACTTCATAAGTTCAGGTCCTTGAGAACAGAACAAAAAACGGGCAGAATCAATAGTCTGCCAAAAAAAGATACTGCTATTTTGAAGAGACAGTTATCTCACTTGGAAACCTATCTGGGTGGCATTAAATATATGACTGGCTTACCCGATATTGTGATAATCGTTGATCAGCAAGAGGAGTATACCGCTCTTAGAGAATGTATCACTTTGGGAATTCCAACGATTTGTTTAATCGATACAAATTGTGACCCCGATCTCGCGGATATTTCGATTCCAGCTAATGATGATGCTATAGCTTCAATTCGGTTAATTCTTAACAAATTAGTATTTGCAATTTGTGAAGGTCGTTCTAGCTATATACGAAATTCTTAATTAATAATAAAATAAATTATTCCATTGAGAACTTCATAGATTTATAGAATCGGTTACTATAACTAATTTACTAAATCGCGCAAAAAACAAAAAACCCAGAAATATTAAGTGATTAGTCGATATTCAAAAAAAAAGATTTAACAGACAATTGAAAAAATAGATGGTTGAATCAAAATAATTCCTTTCAAGTTCTATTTATTTTGAGGGCAATATGAATATTCTATTATGTTCCGTCAACACATTAAAAAGATTTTTTGAGATATCTTCCGTGGAAGTAGGTCAACATCTCTATTGGCAATTAGGGGGGTTCCAAGTGCATGCCCAAGTACTTATAACTTCTTGGGTCGTAATTGCTATCTTATTGGTTTCAGCCATTTTAGTTGTTAGAAATCCGCAAACCATTCCCACTTTCGGTCAGAATTTCTTTGAATATGTCCTCGAATTCATTCGAGATGTAAGCAAAACCCAGATTGGGGAAGAATATGGTCCGTGGGTTCCATTTGTTGGAACTATGTTCTTATTTATTTTTGTTTCAAATTGGTCGGGGGCTCTTTTGCCTTGGAAAATAATACAGTTACCGCACGGGGAGTTAGCTGCACCCACAAATGATATAAATACTACTGTTGCATTAGCTTTACTTACATCAGTAGCATATTTCTATGCGGGTCTTTCGAAAAAGGGATTAGCTTATTTTGGTAAATACATCCAACCGACTCCAATCCTTCTACCAATTAACATCTTAGAAGATTTCACAAAACCCCTGTCGCTTAGCTTTCGACTTTTCGGAAATATATTAGCTGATGAATTAGTAGTTGTTGTTCTTGTTTCTTTAGTACCCTTAGTAGTTCCTATACCTGTCATGTTCCTTGGATTATTTACAAGCGGTATTCAAGCCCTTATTTTTGCTACTTTAGCTGCGGCTTATATAGGTGAATCCATGGAAGGCCATCATTAACTTAACAAATTTAGGAAATAGTCTTTTTTTTTTAGTTTCTAGTTTAGTTTGACTCGACACAATATATGTGCGGCTAATATACTTAGGTAACAAAGAAAGATACATAAAAGAGAAAAGAATAAGTTTTGAATTCTAATTCTATTAATTGAATATTAATAAATACGGGGTTAAATTAAATGCAATCAAAGTATAAATAAAAAGGTATATGATTTGGTAAAAAAATAGAAAAGATTACTTGAGAGCTGTAAAAAAAAAATAGGAAAGGGATTCATTATTTCAAAGATGTTTTTCCTATTCTTTTTTTTACTAAACTAAAAAGAATCCTTGTTTTCAATTTTTTCAATAACTTTTTGGTATTGTTTTTGTTGTATTTTATTTTGCTCATTCAATCTATAACATAAATATCTTTTTTACATTATAATATGGATCTAATTTGAACATTATTTGATTAGAGTCTATTAATATTGTAAATGTAAATATTAAGAACTTTAACTTTGAACTTTGTAGGATATTTCCGTTTACGACATGTGATTAAAATAGATATTACATAAAACTAGAACGTATTTGTATTTCATTCATATTCAATTCAACAATAAATAAAGATTCCATTTAGATCACTCAAATTTCAATATTTCGTTGCAAAGATTCAGTTCTTCGGTCGAACGAATTTTTCTAGATTGATTATATCATAAGGGCTAGGGCTTTCAAAAACCTAAGATTTTAAAGAGGAGTCAAGCCGGGGTGTATAGAATCAAATTCTAATATAATAGCTAAACGGCAACTCTTTCTTTTTTTTTTAAGTCTTTTGAAAGGTTTCAAAAGATGCTTCTCGAATCCAATTGAATACACGAACAATTGGTTTACGGTATAGAAGAAATACATGTATATGTGATACTAGATATTGGATGTTAACGAATTATCTAGAAACCAACTATAAATATAGTTATCCAAATTTGTCCGGCTACTGTCAATTTCGATAGGGATTCAAAAGAACGAAGCCCTTCTATATTCATCTGTAATTATGAATTGAATCTTGATGAATGACTAACGAAATTGAATCAAGAAAACTCTAAAAGAAAAGAATGGTTCAAAAATATTAAGGGAAGATAAGAACAAACGTTGTATGGATTTACAAAAACTATGTGAATAGAAAAATAGAGAAATGTCGAAGTAGTTCCAACAGTTCAATAAATATTCTTTCTTTATTTTTTTCTTCATTTTTTCCTCAATTATTTCGACTGAATAAATCTTTAGTATTAATTATTAATTGAAAAATTCAAGTCAAAATTGGTTGCTTGTATCATTAACCATTTCCCCTTTTTTGGATGAGAGGAACTTATCATGAATCCACTGATTGCTGCTGCTTCCGTTATTGCTGCTGGGTTGGCTGTAGGGCTTGCTTCTATTGGACCTGGGGTTGGCCAAGGCACTGCTGCAGGGCAAGCAGTAGAAGGGATTGCGCGACAACCAGAGGCAGAGGGAAAAATACGGGGTACTTTATTGCTTAGTCTAGCTTTTATGGAAGCGTTAACAATTTATGGGCTGGTTGTAGCATTAGCGCTTTTATTTGCGAATCCCTTTGTT